ATATAATTATCACTATAAATCAGAACCATAATTCCAACAGTAGTGATTAAGATTGACATAATAGAAGTAAGTGGATCGATCAAGTATCCGAATTCTAAAGAAAAATCATTATTGATAATCCAAGACCATACATATTGATAGACAGAACTGCTATTTATTTGCTGAATAGACAGATTCATAGAAAAAATCATGACTATACTTAACAATAAAACGCTCTGAAAAGCCCACATACGACGAAGACTTTTTGTTGCCGTCGGAAAAAGAAGAAGTCCCAACCCTATTAACATAGGAACTGGAAGTGGAAGAAAAGGTATTATCCACGCATATTGATATGTCTGTTCCATAAAAAAAGTTTTTATTCTTAATTAATTGTTTCCGATTTACCGGATCTTACCTATTTCGAAAAAAGTCAATAAAAAATCAAGATATGCACTAACTTATTGAATTGAATCATTTTATATTAGTATTTATTCTGAGTCTTTTCAAAATCGTTCAAATATTCAAAACAAGAAGTTACATTTGGTCAAATGATATGACTAAGTGACATATAAAAACGAATACTTATAATAGGCAAATGAAAATATAGCAAGGATCAAAATTTAGGCTAAAAAGAGGACTTTATCCTGATATGAATTATAGGATTAACTAAGGGCATCGGTCTAATGAAATAAAAACTCTTGATTTTAGTTAGTTTATTTCAACTAATTAACTAATTCATTATGGGATTGATTGTTTTCCATTTCAATCAAAACAATTGATTAGTAAAGTTTAGAAGATTATAGATCTAAAATGAACTTTTTTTTATCGAGAAAGGAGAAAAATGACTGAGATATTTTTTATCAAACCACGTATCCTTTAACAGATTTATTACTAGTCTCATTCAAATTTTCAAATTGAAATTAGGTGTATTTTTTTGACTAAAAAAGACTCAATTTATTAGGCAAAAGTTTACAATCCTTTGAGGTATTTTATTACATGTAAATAAAGTATATAATGAGGAAAATAAAGGTCTTTTAGATTCTTTATTTAATTTGATTTAGCAGATTCTAAAGATATAACTTTGAGAGATAAACAACGATAACTAAAAGTTCCAAACCAAAATTTTTTGGTTTTACGAATAGTGTATGGAATCAAAAATTTTTTATTGTGATTTCGAGTAACTTTTGATCCAATTTTCACGGATCTTTGAATATCTATATTTCTTTTTTATGAAGCGAATCTTTTTTCGATAAAAAATAGATAATGAATAAGAAATAAGAATTCGTTTTGAACAATAGATGTCTTTCACATCCAACTATAACAACGAGTCACTTTTAAATGGCAGTTCCAAAAAAACGTACTTCGATATCAAAAAAGCGTATTCGTAAAAATATTTGGAAAAGGAAAGGATATGGGGCGGCGTTAAAAGCTTTGTCATTAGGGAAATCTCTTTCTACCGGGAATTCAAAAAGTTTTTTTGTACGACAAACAAATAAGTCCTAAAATATCGGAATAATCAGAATGTATTTGACTAAAAAAATGGGCTCAGTAATTTGTTAATATCAAAGTTAATATAAAATGAATAATTGGCAGTCCCTATTCTAATCAATATGAAATAGACTCTTAATTTTATAAAAGAATTCTTCTATTTTCTGAATAATAAAAAAAAAAAAAAGAAAGAAAAAAGATCAAATTTTTTGATTTATTTTTAGTATATTTTCACTCTAATTTTGGTGGTGGGGAGTCTTATTTTCCCCATCGACCTTTACAACAATGAAAAATTTTTATGTTTCTCGGGAACGCCAGATATAAGATTTTTAGTTCAAATTAATGAAGTGTTGAAACTAATTGATTCCATGTTCAAAATTTTTGGATAACTTTCTGACTTCTTCATTTATTTACTATATGGAATGAGTTTTCTATATATCTCCAATTTTCAGCCCAATCAATAAAAGAACTGAATTGTTGCAATATTATGTACAAAAAATGTGTCCATTTGGAGTAATCCAAAATAAACATATTTAAAATTCATGGATAAAATTTATTTTTTGTTTCAACTTTATGAAATCAGATAAACCAGAAATCATGACAATAAAAGTAAAAAATGAAACTAATGAACCTTCAATTTGAACTTCTTTTTTTATCAATTTGAATCTTTACTAAAAAAACTTATTTGATTGAATTGACGTGTTCAATCTCGACGATTGAATATAAATAGGCTATTATAAGTTCGAGCAAGCCGCTATGGTGAAATCGGTAGACACGCTGCTCTTAGGAAGCAGTGCTAGAGCATCTCGGTTCGAGTCCGAGTGGCGGCATGCTATCTTCTAAAAGAGATCCAATAGATCCTATAATAAAAATAAATTCAATTCCCCTTTTCTATTTCTTAATTAATATTTCTATTTTTTAATTAATATAGGGGATTCCCTCCCTTTTTTCATTTTTATGATATTTTCAACTTTAGAGCATATATTAACTCATATTTCTTTTTCTATTGTTTCAATTGTAATTACACTTCATT